ATTGAATTAGCTGAACAAACGGATACAAAAGGAATGCAAGTACAAATTGCAGGGCGGATTGACGGAAAAGAAATTGCACGTGTCGAATGGATCAGAGAGGGCAGGGTTCCCCTACAAACAATTCGCGCTAAAATTGATCATTGTTCCTATACAATTCGAACTATCTATGGAGTATTAGGCATCAAAATTTGGATATTTGTGGACGAGGAATAATAGACCTTTATTTATCTTGCCATTCTGGCCAGTGATAGAACAAAAAATAACAAACTGTTTCATTCTTTTTCCGTTAAATCAAACAAAAATGAGCAATTCTAATTCTATAAGGTTGAATAAAAATTCGATTGACCATTTGTTATAATTGCTATGCTTAGTGTGTGACTCGTTAATTTTTCTTTAGAGTTTAGAGTTGGAATTAAAAAAAAAATAGACTAAACCCTACTTAAACTTAATAACTATATAAAATAAATAAAAACAAAAATAAAAACAAAATAAACTAATAACCAACTTATTGCTTCGTATTGTCGAGATCCCAAGAAACAGTCACTATATGAGATGAGTGGATCAATCATATAGTTGCAGCAACTGCAACTAAAATCTTTTCCATAAAAAATCTGATTATGGGTTGTGAAACAAAAATAAAGGGATGTGGATAAATGGAAGGATGATAGAAAGAGAGAACAAAAATATCAATGATATATGATTCCAATATGTATGGTCTATGAATTACCTCATAAAGGCAATGTGATAAAGCATCAATACTGAATGAATATAAATAATATAAATAATAATAAAGAGCCTCGGGTTAATAAAAACTAAGGAGATTGACTCGAGAAGGAATTTTGTTGGGAGCTCCATTGCAGAGTTCAGGCCTAACCATTAACGGAGAAGCTATGGGAACGACGGAACCTGTGACTGCATAGGATTCTACTGAAAACGAATCCGAATAATTCATTGGGTGGGATGGCGGAACGAACCGAGAAAAAATTTATTTATTCTGAGAAGTCATGGGTTGACCTAGGAATAAAACAGTAAAGAGTAAATATTCGCCCGCGAAACCTTTATTTATTGAGATTACATTACAATATTTTGGCATCATTTGATAAGGGTAAAAATAAGGATCAAGGATCGTTATAAAATAAAAAGCATTATCTATAATTTATATCTATAAATATGCATAACATAAATATTCTAGCTGTATATCCTGTATATACATCTTCCTGTATAACAAAACAAATTCAATATTAATAAATGTCTTAGTGTATTAGTTTATTAAATACATGCGTATCTGTAATATTATTGAATCCTTTCATTCGCGAGGAGCTGGATGAGAAGAAACTCTCATGTCCGGTTCTGTAGTAGAGATGGAATTAAGAAACGACCATCAACTATAACCCCAAAAGAACCAGATTTCGTAAACAACATAGAGGAAGAATGAAGGGAATATCTTGTCGGGGCAATCGTATTTGTTTCGGCAGATACGCTCTTCAGGCACTTGAACCCGCTTGGATCACAGCTAGACAAATAGAAGCGGGGCGAAGAGCAATGACACGATATGCGCGTCGTGGTGGAAAAATATGGTTACGTATATTTCCCGACAAACCTGTTACAGTAAGACCTGCGGAAACACGTATGGGTTCGGGGAAGGGATCCCCCGAATATTGGGTATCCGTTGTTAAACCAGGTCGAATACTTTATGAAATGGGCGGAGTATCAGAAGCTGTAGCCAAAGCAGCTATTTCACTAGCTGCGTCCAAAATGCCTATACGAACTCAATTTGTCAGGATAGGTATGTAGAACTAAACAGTGTATTGAGGATGAAAAAACAACGGCAAGTTTATTTATTTCTGGACAGAGAATATTTCTTTTTTCCTTCATCCTTTGCATTAAAATAACGGATTCCAATAAAATGATATGATTCAACCTCAGACCCTTTTGAATGTAGCGGATAACAGCGGAGCTCGAGAATTGATGTGTATTCGAATCATAGGAGCTGGTAATCATCGATATGCTCATATTGGTGACGTTATTGTTGCTGTAATCAAAGAAGCAGTGCCTAATATGCCACTAGAAAGATCGGAAATAATTAGAGCTGTAATTGTACGTACTTGTAAAGAACTCAAACGTGACAACGGTATGATAATACGATATGATGACAATGCTGCGGTTGTCATTGATCAAGAAGGAAATCCAAAAGGAACTCGAGTTTTTGGTGCGATCGCTCGGGAATTGAGACAGTTGAATTTTACTAAAATAGTTTCATTGGCTCCCGAGGTATTATAAATACTACTAGATGGGACTATGATATATCAGAACATCTAAAATAGATCAAATTTAGTAGATTAGTAGATTGTGTCTCACGCATATACTTTTAATAATAAATAATTTTATAATAATAAAAAAAAAAAAAAAGAAAGAAAATAAAACAAAGAAAAAAAGGAAACATGTTGATTATATCAAAATTAGGAGGCACCAATAATTATAGTTCGTCATGGGTAAGGACACTATTGCCGATATAATAACTTCTATAAGAAATGCTGACATGAATAAAAAAGGAACGGTTCGAATAGCATCTACTAATATCACCGAAAATATTGTGAAAATACTTCTACGAGAAGGTTTTATTGAAAACGTTCGGAAACATCAGGAAGGTAACAAATATTTCTTGGTTTCAACTCTGCGACATAGAAAGACTAGGAAAAGAATACACAGAACTATTTTAAAGCGTATCAGCCGACCCGGTTTACGCATTTATTCCGACTATCAACAAATTCCTAAGATTTTAGGTGGAATAGGAATTGTAATTCTTTCTACTTCCCGAGGTATAATGACAGATCGAGAAGCTCGACGAGAAAAAATTGGAGGCGAACTTTTGTTATATATATGGTGATCCTCCTCCTCTGGTATCCTAATTTTCTCTCTAACTTCCTATTTGTGAAATAGAGAGGAAAAGTGAGTTATATAACTCTTCCTCCATTAGTTGATACTTCAAGGAAGTTACCTGGAATGAAAGAACAAAAATTTATTCATGAAGGTTTAATTACTGAATCACTTCCCAACGGTATGTTTCGGGTCCGCCTAGATAATAAAGATGTAATTCTAGGTTATGTTTCGGGAAGGATCCGGCGCAGTTTTATACGGATACTACCTGGGGATAGAGTCAAAATTGAAGTAAGTTGTTATGATTCAACCAGGGGACGTATAATTTATAGACTTCGCAACAAAGATTCGAATGATTAGGTGATTTTTAAAGCATTCCTTTCATGACGATACAATTCGAAGTTAAAAAAAAAAATTCAAGAGACTTATTTTCTTCCAAGGAATAGATTAAAAATTAAGGTAAGGAATAAGAAATATGAAAATAAGGGCTTCCGTTCGTAAAATTTGTGAAAAATGTCGACTGATCCGTAGGCGCGGACGAATTATAGTGATTTGTTCCAATCCGAGACATAAACAGAGACAGGGATAATCTTTCTAAAAAAGAACTTTCTAAAGAAAAGACAAAAATAAAGGATTTCTTTTAATATGAAATGGATATTTCCGTATCTTTTCTTTCCGTATATTTCTGACTTATATTTATAAGATGATAAAATATGACAAAAGCTATACCAAGAATCGGTTCACGTAGGAATGGGCGTATTGGTTCACGTAAGAATGGACGTAGAATACCAAAAGGAATTATTCACGTTCAAGCAAGTTTCAACAATACCATTGTAACTGTTACAGATGTACGAGGTCGGGTGGTTTCCTGGGCCTCCGCTGGTACTTCCGGATTCAAAGGGACAAGAAGAGGGACACCCTATGCTGCTCAAGCGGCGGCATTAAATGCTATTCGTACAGTAGTTAATCAGGGTATGCAACGAGCAGAAGTTATGATAAAAGGTCCTGGTCTCGGAAGAGATGCAGCATTACGAGCCATTCGTAGAAGTGGTATACTATTAAGTTTCGTACGTGATGTAACACCTATGCCACATAATGGATGTCGACCCCCTAAAAAAAGACGTGTGTAGAAATAAGAAAAAAACGGATTTCAAGAGAAATAAATAATTCAATGATCTGATCAAATAATAGTATTAGTATAGTATGGTTCGAGAGGAAGTAGCAGGATCCACTCGAACACTACAGTGGAGGTGTGTTGAATCGAGAGTAGACAGTAAACGTCTTTATTATGGTCGTTTCGTTCTGTCCCCGCTTATGAAAGGTCAAGCCGATACTATAGGTATTGCCATGCGAAGGGCTTTACTTGGAGAAATAGAAGGAACATGTATCACACGTGCAAACTCTGAGAAAGTGCCGCATGAATATTCTACGATAATAGGTATTGAAGAATCGGTACATGAAATTTTACTAAATTTGAAAGAAATTGTATTGAGAAGTAATATATATGGAGTTAGAGACGCATCCATTTGCGCCAGGGGCCCTAAATACGTAACCGCTCAAGATATCATCTCACCACCTTCCGTGGAAATAGTTGACACAACACAACATATAGCTAACCTGACGGAACCAATTGATTTGTGTATTGGATTACAAATCAGGCGAGATCGTGGATATCGTACGAAACCAACAACTAACTCTCAAAATGGAAGTTATCCTATAGATGCTGTATCTATGCCTGTTCGAAATGCGAATCATAGTATTCATTCTTATGGGAATGGGAATGAAAAACAAGAGATACTTTTTCTAGAAATATGGACGAATGGAAGTTTAACTCCTAAGGAAGCACTTTATGAAGCTTCTCGTAATTTAATTGATTTATTTATTCCTTTTCTACATGCGGAGGAAGAGGACATTAATTTCAAAGAAAATAAAAACAGGTTTACTCTACCCATTTTTACCTTTCAAGATAGATTAACTAATCTAAAGAAAAACAAAAAAGAAATTCCATTGAAATGTATTTTTATTGACCAATCAGAATTACCTTCCAGGACCTATAATTGTCTCAAAAGGTCCAATATACACACATTATTGGACCTTTTGAATAAGAGTCAAGAAGATCTTAT